TAATGTTTGAGTAAGGAACTCAATAATAACTTTGAAGGCTATAGGTTTTTTTAACCTAAAACATTAAAGGGAAATAAAGCTAATAGGAATAATTCCTAAGAGAGAAAAAAGAGTTAAGATTCTGAGTATAGAAAAGTTCTTTACAGATTTTCTTTTTTGGTATCAAGTTATACTTTGTAAGAACAAAGTAAAGGTTCTAAAACAAAGCCGTGTGTAAAAGTATAGGGTAATTAAACTTGAGGAAATGAGAATTAAAAGAATAGGAAAATTTATTTTTAGAGTTATTATAGCAAGTCATTTAGGTAAAAACCCCAAAAGAGGAGGCAACCCACCTAAAGACAATATATTAATGAAAATAATAATTTTTTCATTTATATTTTGAATTATGGAAAGTTGAGAGAAATAGTTTAAATTAAAAAATCAAAAGGAAAAACATAAAACAAAGCTTGTAAAACAATAAATAAAAAAATAAACTATTCATAAGCTTGAATTTAGAAATATTATTCTGCCAATTCATCCTAAATGTGAAGTTGATGAAAAAGCTAAAATCTTTCGTATGGAAGTTTGATTAAAACCGGAAATTGCTCCAATAATGGCGGATATTAAAGCCAAAAAAATTAATCTTTTTGAATGAAAAAGTATAGAAAGAATAGTTAAAGGGGAAATCTTTTGTCAGGTTAAAAGTAAAAGTGAATTTACTCAATTTATACCCTCAAGAACTTCAGGGAACCAGAAATGAAATGGGGCTATCCCAAGTTTTGTACATAGTGCTAAAGTAATTAAAATATTAGGGGAAAGAAAAAAAAAATGCCCCTCTAAAAAGAAAAAAAAATATAGAACTAAAAATAACAAGAGCAGAGGCAATAGCTTAATTAAAAAGTACTTGATGGCGGCTTCTCTTCTTTTTTTATTTCTTTCAAGATTAATAATTAAAGGAATAAAAGATATAAGATTAATTTCTAGACCTATTCATATTCCAAACAAAGAAGAAGAAGAAACTGAAATTGTTGTACCTAAAACTAAAAAGAATAAGTAAATTACAGGAGGAAAATATAGATTCATTAAAAAGAAGTGAACCACTATCGTTGGGGTATGAACCCAAAAGCTTAAACTTAGCTTATCTTTTTTAATAAGAGTAAGGATATCTTACATGATTTACTCTATCAAAGTAACCCTTTTATCAGGCACCTTATTATTAATAATTAGTTTAAAGGCAACAACGCAATTTGACTGCGAAGGAAGTAGTGCGATTCTACTATTATTAACAATAATAAACTATTAACAGGTTTAGAAAATTTCATACAGTAGCTTAATTTAAAGCATTAAACTTTTAATTTAAAGATAAGTAAGACTTTTGTGTGAATTTTTTTTCAAGATAATATGATTCCTTAAAATGAGAATTTTCAAGCAAATTTGTAAAGATATATAGTACACAAAAATGAGATTTTCAATCAGCTTGGGTTTTGAAAATTTGACACTTACTTTGTTCTTTCCAGGCCACTTTTTGTAAATTTTTTAGGCTAATGGGAGGGTTTAAAAATCTTTTTTGATTTTGGGTTGGAAACGGGTATTTTAGCTATAATTGTACATAATATCAAATTTTTTTGAAAATATTTTTTAGAATATAAAACTTAATTTTTATAAAGAGTCCTAAATAATAAAACTGAACGTTGAGGTCCGTGTTGTAGTTTTAGTTTTTCTGTAGATCTACATGTAAGTTTGAGCTAGTAATTTAGCTGAATAAAATAGAATTAGAGATTCTCAGTAGAAAATTTTGGAAATATATAAAAATTTTATCCAGGTAACAGAAAAGGGGCGGAAAATGGCGTGCCAGCAGCCGCGGTTATACTTCAGCCTCAAGCTAAAATTTTTAGACAAAATTGTGCTTTAAGTTTTATAACCAGATTTTGTTTGAATTGTAGAGTAGAATCTAAATTTGAAGTATTGATGGAAACAAAAAGCATAAAATTTATTTTAGGGACCAGGATTAGATACCCTGTTACTTTTAACTAAAAGATTTTGGAATAATAGTATTAATGAAATTTAACGGATTTGGCGGCAAGATAGCCCCTTAGAGGAACCTGCCCTGTAAACGATGAACCACGAGGGACTCTACTTTTTTTGGTAATTCAGTTTGTATATCGCTGTTGTCAGTTAGATTCTTGAGAATATTTTCGAACATGATAAAGTCATTGACTTCAAGTAAAGGTGCAGCTTATAGAAAAGATAGAGGTGGGTTACATTTATAAGATTAAAACGGATAAGATAAATGAAATATTCTTTGAAGGTGGATTTAACTGTAAAACTTAAATAAGTTTGGTGAGAGCTCTATCTTGTGTACACACCGCCCGTCGCTCTCTTTTTTAAAACGAGATAAGTCGTAACAAGGTAAGTGTAATGGAAATTGTACTTGATGGGAACAAGCTGTTTTAGCATTTCATTTACACTGAAAAGGTTCTTGTAAGTTTACAAGGTTCTCAATATAAAAGATAGTTAATAAGAAAAAGTAGAAGAAGTATAAAGGACTTAGTAGTGATAACGAAATTTTTTTTTACTATAGAAAATTAGTACAGTGATGGAAATTATTGAAAAATCATTTTGAAAAATTTTATAAAAAGATAGTACTTTTAGAATAAGGTACCTTTTGTATTAGTGATTATCAAAATTATGTTAAAAAACTTTTTCTCGAAAGTAAAAGATCTAATTAATCTTGTTAGTTTTTGTGTCAAAAAAATTAAGAAAGTTTATTTAGGTGTGAAATGTTAATCGTTTTTACTAATATCTAGTAACTTCAGAAAAAAATTTAGTTTAGGCTATTAAGAAATTCTTTATTTTAAAGAAATTTTTTTTTATAGACTTATATTTTAGGGGATGAGCTCTAAAATAAATTTAAAAGAAGAAATCCAAGAATAAGTTTTTTGTAGGCTTAGAATTGGCCATCAGATAGTGTTATAAGATAAAAATTTAAATATAAGATTTAATCTTCTTTAAAAAATATGAGGTTAATATAGAAATAAAATAAATATTGAAAATATGATAGTATAAGTAGATAAAATAAATAATGAAATAAGTTTAAGTTTTTCATAAAATAGAAAAATAAAACTTGCAATAAAAGAACTCGGCAAATAAGATTTCCGAATGTTTAACAAAAACATTTCCTCTTGAGAAAAGGAGGTAAGACCTGCTCACTGAAAGTTAAAGAGCCGCAGTATCCTGACTGTGCTAAGGTAGCATAATCATTAGTCTTTTAATTGGAGACTGGTATGAATGGTTAAACGAGAAATCAGCTTTTTTTATTGTATAAATTGAATTTAATTTTTTAGTGAAAAAGCTAAAATTTTTCAGAAAGACGAGAAGACCCTATAGAGTTTTATAATTTAGAAAATTTTTTCTTAATGGATTTATTTAGATAAAATTTTTTTGTATTATTTTGTTGGGGCGACATTAAGATAAAAAAAACTCTTTATTTTAAAAACTTTAATAAAAGAATAAATTGATCCTTTAAAAAAGATCATAAGAAAAAATTACCTTAGGGATAACAGCGTAATCTTTTTTGAGAGTTCTAATCGACAAGAAGGTTTGCGACCTCGATGTTGGACTAAAATTTAGACAGGGTGCAGTAGTTCTGTTTTTAGGTCTGTCCGACCTATAATATTTTACACGATCTGAGTTCAGACCGGTGTAAGCCAGGTTGGTTTCTATCTTCTGATTTTGTTTTTCTAGCTTAGTACGAAAGGATTAGTTAGTTGTAAAAATTATAAATAAAGAATATTATTAAAATTTTTTATAAATTTGGCAGATAATTGTAATAGACTTAGAATCTAAAAATGGGAATTAAAGTTTCTCAATTTATAGTGATATTGATTATTTATTATATTTTATTATTAGTTTGTGTATTAATTTCTGTAGCTTTTCTAACTTTATTGGAACGTAAAGTTTTAGGTTATATTCAAATTCGAAAAGGGCCTAATAAAGTAGGTTTTAGGGGAGTTTTACAGCCTTTTTCTGATGCTATTAAGCTTTTTTCAAAGGAGCAAACTTGATCTCTAGTTTCAAATTATTTATTATACTTTTTTTCACCAGTTTTTATATTTTTTATATCTTTATTTTTGTGAGTTATAATACCTTTTGGAACTGGATTTTATGACTTTGAATTTGGTTTTTTCTTTTTTCTTTGTGTTTTAAGTTTAGGAGTTTATCCTTTAATAATTGCTGGTTGATCTTCTAATTCAAAATACGCTCTATTAGGTGGATTGCGAGCTGTAGCTCAAACTATTTCTTATGAAGTAAGTCTAGCTTTAGTTTTATTATCTTTTATTGTAATAGTAGGTGAATACAGATTAGAGGATTTCGTAGAATTTCAAAGTTCTTTCTATTTAGTATTTTTCTTTTATCTTTTATCTCTTGTTTGGGTTGTATCTTGTTTAGCAGAAATAAATCGTACTCCTTTCGATTTTGCGGAAGGAGAGTCAGAACTTGTTTCTGGCTTTAATGTAGAATATAGAGCTGGAGGTTTTGCTTTATTGTTCTTAGGGGAATATTCAATAATTATTCTAATGAGAACTGTTATAGTAATTTTATTTTTGGGAGGAAGACTAGGTTTACAGTTTTTTTTAAAGGTAGGTATATTAATTACCTTAGTTTTATGATTACGGGGAACCTTCCCCCGTTACCGATATGATAAACTAATAGGTTTAGCTTGAAAAAGAATTTTACCTTTTACTCTACATTGTTTGTTTATATATATAGGGTTCAAAGTGGTGTTAGAAATTATCTAATGCAAATAAAAAAGTCAGTTTAATTTTTTATTAATCTATATTCTAAAAACTGTACATTTTAAAAGGGAGAAAAATCTCGTATTTAGATTTACAATCTAACGCTTAAAACCTCAGCCACCTTTTAATAAAAAGCGATAACTAAAAAGTAACTCCACTTTTGCAAAATGGTATTTTTCTTAAAATACATCGCCTAAACTATTAGAAGATTCGAACTTCTATAAAATGCTTTCAAAGCACCTGCTTCCAATCAGCCAAAAGCAGGGTCAGTTTAATTTTTTATTAATCTATATTCTAAAACTGTACATTTAAAAGGGAGAAAATCTCGTATTAGATTTACAATCTAACGCTTAAAACTCAGCCACTTTTAATAAAAAGCGATAACTAAAAAGTAACTCCACTTTTGCAAAATGGTATTTTTCTTAAAATACATCGCCTAAACTATTAGAAGATTCGAACTTCTATAAAATGCTTTCAAAGCACCTGCTTTCCAATCAGCCAAACAGTTGAAACAAGGTGAAACCTTGCTTGCGGGTTTACGGTTGAAAATCTTATATGTTTTAAAAAACATTGCTTAAAAAGCTAAACGGTAATTTTTCTATAATTTTATCTCATAGAAGATTGGCTAGTGGACAAGTAAGAAAAAAGGAGAAATAAAAAACTGTTAAAAGCTGTCCAATAATAATATAGGGATCTTCAACTGGCATTCCTCCAATTCATGTTAGAAGTACAGCTGTACTAATATAAGATCAAAACAAGAATTTGGAAATAGGATAAAAAGTTAAACATCGAAAATTTCTTTTTTGGGAAAGGGGTAAAATAGCAATAATTAGAATTGATATAACTAGAGCTAAAACTCCTCCTAATTTATTAGGAATAGATCGTAAAATGGCATAGGCAAAAAGATAATATCATTCTGGTTTGATGTGCTCTGGGGTAACTAGAGGGTTTGCGGGAATAAAATTCTCTGGATCTCCAAGAAGATATGGACTTCATAATGTAATTAATAGAAGAAAAAAGAATAATAATATAAACCCAAAAATATCTTTAAAAGTAAAATAAGGGTGGAAAGGAATTTTGTCCATATTTCCGTTCAATCCTAGAGGGTTGTTAGATCCTGTTTGATGAAGAAATAAAAGATGAACTACTGCTATTCCTAAAATAAGAAAAGGCACAAGAAAGTGAAGAGCAAAAAATCGGGTGAGGGTAGCATTATCTACGGCGAATCCTCCTCATATTCATTCTACTAGTCTTGGACCAATATACGGAATAGCTGAAAATAAATTAGTAATTACAGTAGCTCCTCAAAAAGATATTTGACCTCATGGGAGAACATACCCAATAAATGCGGCTGCTATAGTAAGAAATAAAATTGCAATTCCTGTTATTCATGTATGAAACATCTTATAAGAACCGTAATAGATGCCTCGGGAGACATGTAGGTAAATACAAATAAAAAAGAAAGATGCTCCGTTAGCATGAAGAGTACGGATTAATCATCCTCTGTTAACATCACGTATAATATGAACTACAGAAGAGAACGCAAGTCTAATATCAGAGGCAAAGTGCATAGCTAAAAAGAGACCTGTAACAATTTGAATTCCTAAACATAATCCTAGTAGGGACCCGAAGTTCCATATGTAGGAAATATTAGAAGGAGATGGAAGGTCAATTAAGGCTCCATTTATAATTTTGATTAAAGGATGGCTTTTACGTATAGGTTTTGACATTAAATAATTCGTAGGGGACCTTGGTTTATTTTTCTAATTTTTACTACTGTTAGAAGTGTGAGAATAATATATGAGGCTATAAGCATAGTAATAGGTATAATAGAAAGAGAAAAAGGCTTGAAAATGGTTAAGTTGGAAAATTGGTCTTTGGACGTAATTCTGGCCTCTGCTACGAGACTTTGTTTAGGACCAGCTAAAATGAATCCCGTTAATGGAGCAATAACTAAAGGGAATAATATTTTCAAGTTAGGTTTAAATATTTCGTTTGAGGCAATATTAGATATATAGGTAAATAGAATTAATATTCCTCCTAAAAATACGAGGATTAATGTATATGAAAATCATGGAAATTGTGTGATTGTATATATAAATATGGAAATTAGTATAGTTTGAAAAATAAGAATAAAGATCATGGCAAGCGGGTGAAATATAAATATAAAAATTAAATTTAAAATGAATATTGACACTGTAAGAAAAATAATCATAGTCTAAGAGGTGAAGACCTATTTCTGATTTACAAGACCAGTATTTTGTATAAATTACATAGACTCAGAAAATAGTTTAATAAAAAATTTAGGTTTTGGAAATCTAAGATGCTGCAAAGTTTTTCTGAGTGATGATATCTTTTTATTCTTTGCCCATATTTTTGTTCTTAGTAGGGTTTTGAATTTATGTTTCTAAACGGAAACATTTAATAAATATACTTATTAGTCTGGAATATATTGTTTTGTCTGTTTTTTTGTTAATTATAATAGTAACCTTTATAATAGGTTTAGAAACTTATTTAAGACTTATTTTTTTGGTTGCTTCAGTTTGTGAAGGGAGTTTAGGTGTTGGAATTATAGTTGGTATAGTTCGTTCTCATGGATCCGATTATATTTCGAGTTTTAGAGTATTAAAATGTTAAAGTTTTCTTTTTTTATAATTGGTCTTTTACTAATATCTTTTTTCGGTGAATTTTTAATTTATTTTCCTTATATGGTTTTTTTAACTTTAAGATGATTAATATATTACAGAAGAAATTTCATTAGAGTATCTTTCTTAGGTTTAGATACTTTAAGTTGATTTTTGATTTTATTAACTTTTTGGATTATTACATTAATACATCTTTCTAGTTATGGTTATAAAATACACAATTTTTATTACCAGAAATTTTGTTTTATTTTAATATTAATAATAATTTTACTATTTTTTACTTTTAGAACATTAGATATAATATCTTTTTATATTTTCTTTGAGGGTTCTTTAATTCCTATTTATTTACTAATTATGGGTTGGGGTTACCAACCAGAACGTTTACAGGCTGGAATTTATTTACTTTTATATACTATTTTTGCATCTTTACCTTTACTAATTTCTATTATTTTTACAGGAGATTTCTTGGGAGGATATAATTTTTGTATATTAAATTTTTGTTTTGATTCTTCTTATTGAGTAAGTTTTTGGTTCTTTTTTTCAATTTTTGCTTTCTTAGTAAAATTACCTGCTTTTTACGTCCATTTATGACTTCCAAAGGCCCATGTGGAGGCTCCTGTAGCAGGCTCAATAATACTAGCTGGAGTTTTACTAAAATTAGGATGTTATGGAATAATACGATTTATAGGTTTTTTTGAAGGAAAGGTAAATTTTTTGAGAAGAATATTAGTATCTTTAGGTCTATTAGGAGGATTAATAGTAAGTTTTATTTGTTTACGTCAGGTTGACTTAAAAGCTTTAATTGCTTACTCTTCTGTAAGACACATAGGGTTGGCTCTGGGAGGTTTAGGAAGATGAGGTTTGTGAGGATATAGTTCTTGTTTATATACTTGTGTTGCCCACGGTTTGTGTTCCTCTGGACTTTTTTTCTTGTCTGGAGTGGTATACGAACGTAGTGGTTCACGAAGAATCTTAATTAATAAAGGAATACTAGAAATTATACCTAGAATGTCTTTTTGATGATTTATGTATTGTATTGGAAACATAGCGGCTCCTGTCGTTTTAAATTTAGTGGGAGAGTTAGGATTAATTGGAAGAATCTTAGGATTTAGTTTTTTTCAATATTTTTTTCTAATACTTTTTTCTTTTATAGGAGCATGTTATAGTCTCTATTTATACTCCTCTACTCAACATGGAATACATTTTTCAGGTATTCGTTCTTTTTCCGACGGTTTGGCTCGGGAATATTTAATCTTTTTATTACATTTTTACCCTTTGTTTTTTCTAATTTTAGAGGTGGATATGATGACTTTTTGTTCAAATAGTTTAAGAAAAATTCAAGTTTGTGGTACTTGAGATGTAAATATTTACTTTGGACTATGTTTGTTTTGAGAATATGAAATTTAATCTTTATATTTTTTTTTACTTTTTCTTTTCTGTTGTTTTTTCTAAGATTAATTTTATTAGGAAAATCTATAAGATTATATCTGGATTGGAGAATCTTTTCTTGAGGGGGAACCGATGTAAATTTTATTTTTTTATTTGACTGAGTGTCTTTTATATTTTTATCTTTTGTTTTGTTTATTTCTGGGAGAGTTTTTTATTATTCTGGGGAGTATATAGAGGGAGAAATTAATAAATCTCGTTTTATTTATTTATTAGCGGGATTTGTAGGTTCTATAGGGTTACTAATTCTAAGACCAAATTTAATTAGAATTCTTTTAGGTTGAGATGGTTTAGGTTTAGTGTCTTATTGTTTAGTAATCTTTTATCAAAATTATAAATCTTTAAATGCTGGAACTTTAACGGTTTTATCAAATCGTGTAGGAGATGTTCTAATTTTGTTAGGAATTGCTTATATAATTAACTATGGAGATTGAAGTTTTGTGGCTTGAATAGGAAATAGAGAAAGTTTAATTTTAATCAGACTTTTAGTTTTATTAGCATCTTTAACTAAGAGAGCTCAGATTCCCTTTTCTGCTTGGTTACCTGCAGCTATGGCTGCTCCAACTCCAGTTTCTTCTCTAGTTCATTCTTCTACTTTAGTAACCGCGGGGGTATATTTAGTTATCCGTTTAGGATGAGTATATGATTTTTGAATAAATGATCTTTTAATAGTTCTTTCAGTATTGACTATATTTATAGCTGGTTTGGGAGCATGTTTTGAATTTGATTTAAAAAAGATTATTGCTTTATCAACGTTAAGACAACTTGGTTTAATAATATATAGATTATCTTTAGGTTTGGTAAAAGTAGCTCTATTTCATTTACTAATACATGCTTTATTTAAGGCTCTGCTTTTTATGAGAGCAGGATGTATTATTCATGGCTTCAAAGGTTGACAGGATATCCGAATAATGGGAAATATAATACTATCTTTACCATTTATTAGCTCTTGTTTTGTTGTATCAAATTTGGCTTTGGCAGGAATACCTTTTTTGGCTGGATTTTATTCTAAAGATTTAATTTTAGAACTTTCTTTAATAGAGGAGTTAAATATCTTAAGATTATTTATATTATTTCTTTCTACTGGCTTAACTGTAGCTTATACGTTTCGTTTAATTTATTACATAGTTCGTCGAGATTATGTTCTTGGAGGCTCTAGAAATATGAGAGACGGTTGGGGAGTAATAATAAAATCTTGTATAGGTTTAGTTGTATTTTCTGTTTTTTTCGGGGCTTTAATTTCTTGATTAACTATAGATGTAACTTGTATTATTTTACCTTATGGTTTAAAAAATTTAACTTTGTCCGTATGTTTATTAGGGGCATTTTTTGGTTTTTTTATATCTCAATCTTCTTTTTATACCATAAAAATAAAATTTTCTTTCTTGGTATGATTTAGAGGTTCAATATGATTTTTACCATATTTATCATCTCAGCCTTTAACTTATAAACCCTTTAAATTAGGATCTGAAATTATAAAATTAGGGGATATAGGTTGATTAGAACTTTTAGGAGGCCAGGGTTTAAGAAGTTATATTCAAAAGACTTCAATAAAAATACAATTAATAAGAACAAATTCATTGAAGGTTTTTATTTTATTAATATGAATTTTAGTTTGTTTTATAATATTTTTTTAAATTAAAATAGCTCAAAATAAAGAGTTTTGCATTGAAGCTGCAAAGGTGACTGTTAAGTCTTTTAATGCGTATAAAAAATAGAAAGAAAATGTTACAATAAATGCAAGGCTCATAGTTAGCAGCTACGAGAGATTTCATTTTCTTATCTTGGGAAAAAGAATTTCTTCTCTTCAACGAAAATGAAGTGTGTTAAATACACTACCAGGATCAAAGTAGGATAATAAGAATTATCAACTTTTGATTGCAGGTCAAATATTTAAGAAACTTCTACTTTCTTAATTAAAGTTTACACTTATCTAATCATTAACAGTGGTTTTGCTTATCTTAGCTATAATTAAAGAACAAGGGTCAGAGACCAAGGACCGGGTCGAAACCGATAGCAAATTTTTCGCTTCTTGTTCACGTAATTCAGTCTAAAGTTCTTTCTTTTCATTCATAAAAAAGCCCTAGAGTAACAGCAAAAAGAAAGATTCCTCCTGCACCCATCCAAATAAGGGGAGGTGTACAATTAGAAATAATACCTAAAGGGAGAAGAATGGAAATTTCAATATCAAAAATTAAGAATACAATAGCAATAAGAAAAAATCGAATAGAAAAAGGAATTCGTGATGTATTTTTGGGATCAAATCCGCATTCAAAGGGAGAAGCTTTTTCTCGATCTAAGATTGTTTTTTTTGAAAATAGAGTTGAAAGTAAAATTAAAAGTGAACTAATAACAACAGAAATAATAAATCCTAATAATAAAAGTTTAATTGCTTAATCCAGAAAATGATTGGACCTACAGATTGGAAGTCTATAATACTTTTTATACTAATTAAGCATCCTCCTCATCAATAAATTGATACATAAAGGAAAAGTCAAACTACGTCAACAAAGTGTCAGTATCAAGCTGCTGCTTCAAATCCGAAATGATGGGTGGCTGAAAAATGAAATCTAACTATCCGAAATAAACAAATTATTAGAAACGTAGACCCAATAATAACGTGAAGACCGTGAAAACCTGTTGCAACAAAAAAGGTTGACCCATAAACAGCTTCTGCAATTGAAAAGGGAGCTTCAATATATTCATAAGCCTGAAGAATAGTAAAGTATACCCCTAAAATAATAGTAATTAGTAGAGCTTGTGTAGCTTGAGAGTGATTTCCATTTATTAAGGCATGGTGTGACCATGTAATTGTGACTCCTGACGCAAGAAGAATAGCAGTATTAAGTAACGGAATCTGGAATGGGTTAAAAGGTACAATACCTGCTGGGGGTCATTGTGTACCAATTTCCACTGAAGGGGCAAGACTTGCATGGAAAAAGGCTCAAAAAAAAGAAACAAAGAAAAATACTTCAGAAACAATAAATAAAATTATTCCTCAACGTAAATTTGTAATAACAGAAGAATTATGAAGACCTTGCAAAGTTCCTTCCCGGGCAATATCACGTCATCATTGGTAGGATGAAATAATAAGAATAAAAAGGCCTAAAGCAAAAATGTATATAGAATTATAATGAAATCAATAAGATAAGCCGGATGTAAGAGTAAGGGCTCCAATAGATGCTGTTAATGGTCAAGGACTTATGTCAACTAAATGAAAGGGGTGGTGAGAATGAGTTGTCATTAAACTTCTCTAGCATAAAGAGTAGAAAGAGTAGCAAAAACGTAAGCTTGAATTACTGCTACAGCAGCTTCTAAAGTTATAAGAGCAAATTGAGCTATAGTTACAGTAATAATAATTAGGAAACTATTATTTACTATACTTTCTCCTAAAAGAATAAGGAGAAGGTGACCAGCAGTTAAATTAGCTGCTAAACGTACAGAAAGGGTAATAGGACGAATAATATTACTAATAGTTTCAATTAATACTATAAAAGGTATAAGTACCACTGGAGTGCCTAAAGGAACTAAATGGGCAAATATATGGTTTGTATTATTTACTCACCCATAAAGTATAAATACTAATCAAATAGTTAGTGCTATTGAAAGAGTTATGGCAATATGGGCTGTTCTAGTAAAAGTATAAGGTATAAGTCCAAAGATATTATTAATTAAAATAAATATAAACAAAACATTAAAAAAAATAATATTTTTATATCTTTTAAATAGGGGAATAAATTCTTTCGTAATATAAGAAGTTAATTCTGAATACAGTAAGTTGGATTTAGAAAAGCTAGTCCAATAAAGAGGAAAAAAAACAGTTAAAAAAAGAAATATGGCTGTTCAATTTAATTGTAACGAAAATGTTGATGATATAGGGTCAAAGGATGAAAATAAATTTGTTATCATATTCAGTTAGCAGAAAAATTTTTTTTAAATTCTTTTAAAGACTCAGGAGTTGAAGGAGAATTTCCAAAATAAATTATGGAAAGTAAAATTAATATAAGTGAGAAAGTTATAAATATAATTAAAGCTCATATAATAGGAGATATGTGAGGAATAGAAAATTACTCATAAAGTAACTTCAGCATGACAAGCTAATATTATAATTTAACTAAATTTTCTTATTCAAAATTATTGACTCAATTTAAAAAAGAATTTATAGAAACTCTTTCTACAACAATAGGTATAAAACTGTGATTAGCCCCACAAATTTCGGAACATTGTCCAAAAAATAAGCCAGGACGGTTTACTAAAAATGTAAGTTGATTTAATCGTCCAGGGACAGCATCAGCTTTAACTCTTAGAGAAGGAACTGTCCAAGAATGAATAACATCTGTAGAAGAAACCAAAATTCGAACATAAGTATTCATAGGAACAACTATTCGGTTATCAACTTCGATTAGCCGAAATTCTTCATCTTTTAAATCTTTTGAGGGAATTATATAGGAATCAAATTCAATATCTAAAAAATCTGAATATTCGTATGATCAGTATCATTGGTGTCCTATAGACTTAATAGTTAGGGAAGGATTATCATACTCGTCTAAAAGATAGAGTAGATGGAGGGAAGGAAGAGCAATAAAAATGAGCAAAAGGGCTGGTACAACTGTTCAAATAATTTCAATTAAATGTCCTTCTAGGAGAAATCGATCAATGAATTTATTTCTAAATATAGTAAGAATAATATAAGCGACTAATGTTGTAACTAAAGTTAGAACTAGTATTGTGTGGTCATGAAATCTAATAAGTTCTTCCATTAAAGGGGAAGCTCTATCTTGAAAATTAAGTTGTGATCATGTTGACATTCTTTTCTGAAAAAAGGATTTAAACCTTTTTAGGTAGATCTTAAATCTACAGCACTAATCTGCCATATCAGAATTTATCGGATAGTAAATTGGGGAAGTTCATCATAGCTATGGTAATGAGGTGGAGTAGTATGAGCTCACTCTAAATTTGAAGATAAATTAGGACTGAATACGGTAGGTCGTTGAGCTACTATAGCTTCTCAAACAATATAAATAAATCCAATAGTTCTAATTAAAGATAAGGTTGAACCCACTGAGGAAACAACGTTTCATGTAGTAAAGGCATCAGGGTAGTCTGAGTATCGTCGAGGTATCCCTGCTAATCCTAAAAAATGTTGAGGAAAGAAGGTTACATTAACTCCAACAAATATAGATCCAAAATGAATTTTTAATCACTTAGGTTTTATAGTAATACCTGTGAGAAGGGGAAATCAGTATACTGCTCCCGCCATAATTCCAAATACTGCTCCTATAGAAAGAACATAATGAAAATGGGCTACAACATAATAAGTGTCATGTAAGACAATATCTAAAGATGAATTAGCTAAAACTACTCCTGTTACTCCTCCCACTGTAAAAAGGAAAAGAAATCCTAAAGCTCAAAGAAGAGGTGGGCTGTAGGAAAATTGAGATCCATGAAGAGTACCTAATCATCTAAAAACTTTAATTCCTGTGGGTACAGCAATGATTATAGTGGCGGATGTGAAGTATGCTCGAGTATCAACATCTATACCTACAGTAAATATGTGATGTGCTCAAACAACAAAGCCTAAAATTCCAATAGCAATTATAGCATAAATTATACCTAACGTTCCGAATGGCTCTTTTTTTCCTCTTTCTCTTGCTACAATGTGAGAAATTATACCAAAAGCTGGAAGAATTAAAATATAAACTTCAGGATGACCAAAGAACCAAAATAAATGTTGGTAAAGAATTGGGTCACCTCCTCCTGTAGGATCAAAAAATGATGTATTAAGATTTCGGTCAGTTAAAAGTATAGTAATTGCTCCTGCTAAAACTGGAAGAGAAAGGAGAAGTAAAATTACAGTAATAAAAACACTTCAAACAAAAAGAGGAAGACGGTCAAAAGTTAAAGTCTCAGCTCGTATATTAATAACTGTAGATATAAAATTGATTGCCCCAAGAATGGAAGATGCTCCAGCTAAATGAAGTGAGAAAATTGATAAGTCAACAGATGCTCCTGAATGGGCAATATTACTGGAAAGGGGAGGATAAACAGTTCATCCTGTACCAGCACCTGCTTCTACAAGGGATCCTCTAATAAGAAGTATTAGGGCCGGAGGTAAAAGTCAAAATCTTATATTATTAAGACGGGGAAAAGCTATATCTGGTGCTCCTAATATTAAAGGTAAGAGTCAGTTTCCAAATCCTCCAATTATAATTGGTATAACTATAAAAAAAATTATAATAAAAGCGTGAGCCGTGACAATGACATTATAAATTTGATCATCTCCAATTAATCTGCCTGGTTGTCCTAGTTCAGCTCGAATAAGGACTCTAAGAGCTGTTCCAACTATAGCGGATCAGGCTCCAAAAATTAAGTATAAGGTTCCAATATCTTTATGGTTAGTAGAAAACAACCATTGTCGCGATTTTAAAAT